GGGATCTACTTTTTGAGGAATATGCGTCGAAGCAATAACAAGAATATTTGTACTTTGACTATCCCTAGAAAGATAGTTCACGAATAGACCGAGGGATAAGTCATTGGACTCATTCATATTCAGATCATGAATGTTTGGAATCCAAACTATACAAGGAGACATTGCTTTTGCTAATTCGAATTGAAGGGTGATCAAAAATCGGTCTATGTCCGGTATAAGATCACTAGGTAGCGCATTCTTCATAGTTAGAAACTTGAGCTTCCTATCAAGGTCACGGTCGAAATCCTCACTATCATCACTATCATCACTATCGTAACTATAGTAACTATCCTCGTTACTAGGTAAAAGACTGTAAATGGTACCCTCGTTCTCATCAAAAATTTGATCTTCACTATCATTCTCATCAAAAGTAAAACCCTTAGGCTCGTTATCCAGGAACTTGTTCAGAAATACTGTAATGAAAGGAACATAAGAGTTTTTCGCTAGGTATTTGACCAAAAAGGATCGTCCAGTTCCTATAGAACCAATCACTAAAAAACCCCCTCCTAGGGATCGGGCTAACCGGAGCGAAAAGGGTTTCCTATTGGATGGTAAATCAAAACTACTAGCCCCACACGGGGTTTGTGAATAAGTGATTGTCTGATAATGAGCAAGGAATATCCGTCTTTCTGCTAAGTAGGATGGATTGAACTCATAATTCATTAGATCCTTTTTATGAATGTCAATTAAATATCGTAAGTAAATTGTTCCCGGTTGTTCAATCATTTGATAACCAGAGTTATTCTTTTCTAAATGATCACTATGAGTCAGACTCAATAGAATTTGATCAATCCCTTTTTCTTCCGTTAAGGTAGAGAACTGAACCAAGAATTCTCTTTCTTTATCAGCAATAAAATCACTGTTCAAGATCCAGGATTCTATTTTATCATCAACCCAATCACTATTTACCTTTTTTCTTTTTCTTATGAAGGAATATATCAATTTACTTGTATGACTTAGATGTCTAGTATTTCTCGAAAAAGTTATTAGATTGATGGGATTTGGTATAAGACTTATGAGATCGATGAGATTGAAATCTTTCTTCTTAGAACGTATGGATTTGACCTCATAACCACCACTGACAGAAGTAGAACCTAGTCTTTCTTCTATAAACTTTCCTAATTGTTCCGTAGCAACTTGAAAGAGATTCTTTAACCAGAAAGAATTTAGTCCCGATGTAGGATACCTATCCAGAAGTTTTTGCAACTCAATCATGTAGGATGGAATCATAAAAGATTTGACCTGTTGGAACTCTGTCTGTAACTCACCATAGAATCGAGAAACAAAGAGAAGATGTGTAAAAATGAGATATCCAGTAACAAGAAGAAGGAAAAGGGTTGAATAGAAGAACTCCTGAATATTTATCGATCTCAGATGTGTTGATGGTGACTCATTATTTCGATGGAAAATTTCTTCGCGAAGAATATTATGGAAAGACTTACTAGAAATCTCACTTATCAGATTCCATTGTTGTGAAAGACACAATTTTTTCTGAATAATTCCCGATAATATATCTGATACATGCATAATATCATGAAAAATGGATATAAATTTTTCAAATTTTTCACTACTCCTTAGTATAATCACTAGGTCTGAAAAAATTTCAAAAATTATTAATTTTAGATATTTGTACCCTGTCGAGGTAAATAACCATGGTATATATCTTTTGAATCGATTCAATTTTGAGAGAGTTGAAAAAACACTATATCTTTGAAAAGTTCTCCCCCCTTTCTTAAGGAATTTTTTTACATAAGGACTACGTTTTTTCCTCTTTTCGGATAGGAAATATTTATCAGAATATGGAGTTTCAATCAAACCCATGTTGGAATTGAAATTTAGATACTTATGCAAGTTCTTCCCTTCTGAATCAGGTAGATTCATATCTGAAAGAGGTTGACAATCAATTCTTTCAAAATGGACTTTCTCTTCCTCTGTTAGAGGTGTTCCATAAATTTCTGCGATCGAATAACTAGTTCTATCGTGACCACTTTGTGGAAAATCCTTAGGTATTAAAATGTTAGATACCTGTAATTCGATTGGTGAAATAGTATCTCTCTCCAAAAAAGCATGTTTTTTTTTACCGCCACACAAAGAAAATATTTTGTTTCGACTGAACAAGATATTGAGGAATTGGCCATACAGAAAATCATAATTATTAATACGGGCCCTTTCCACATAAAAAGAGAATCTTGTGTTCCAATGGAAGCCTAAATTATATGGATTATTCAAGAATCGCAGTCGATTTGCTTTATAAAAAGAGGATATCAATGAACTTCTATGAAACGGTTTCACGGGATTCAACCAATTGTCTTGACCGTGAGATATCATTGAGAAATAGGAATCCGTCATCCTATTTGGTATCTTATTGAAAAAAAATGGTGATATTGGTCCTCCATTGATCAATAATTTCGATTTTTGCGAAGTATGGTAGTCATCCAATAAGAAGGGTTTACTTTTTTTCAAATTACCTATTTGAAGACCTATTGATTCTAACAACTGATTAGAGAGTGGATCATTCGGACTTTTCAATTCATAGATGTGGATCTGGGACCTATGAACGGGCATACTCCCGAAACTCACAAAGAAAAAAGGAAGTGAGTTAGACAAAAAGAGAAGAAACTTGGACAAAAAGAAACAAAGTGACTTAGATAAATCTTTTTTGTCGATAACCTCAGACCAATTCATTGAATATTTATTAATACGTAATCGATCAAACACTACTTGAAAACGGCTATTCTGCTCGGAAATGAAATGGTCCAAATTTTCCTGGAAATTCTCGGTCCTATTGGACCATTTATATCTATATGCATTAGGATCCCTATTAAAGGATCCCTCGGTTCGAGAAATCCAAAAAATAGGATCGAACCTTTTCTTCTGACTCTTTTTCCAATTTGATAAATGTTGGTTGATCGTGTATTTCATTATAGTTGTATGATTCATAGTATCTTGATACCTTTGAATTCCATATTCGAAGTTGAAATCGAATCTATTCTTTTTAATGAATTGATTCCATACATTTCTTATGTACCCATAGATACTATATTGTATTTGAATCATATTTTGGATCAATCTATATTGATAGACTGTCTCCATTATGTTGTTACTAGTAAATACCACTCTTTTTGATTTTGAATTTTCCAAATCATTACCACAAGAAGTGCGGGCCCATTTTTTTATGATCCTTTGATAAAAAGATTCATTCTCTTCATAAAAAAGAGGAGGTAGAACCAATAAAGATTTCTTTTTTGATTCATTCCTGAATACCTCATTTAAGAATCGTTTTGGATCCAATTTGAAAGAATCAATAGAAAAAGAAAATCGCTTATGATACACCCAATACGGCTCGGTTATTGATAGATTAAATAGATCCGCCAGTTCGTGAAATCTCTCTTCTGATTCCAAATAGTGGTGTAACATGTATCCCCCCCTGTTCCGGTACTGGAATAGATGCAATAAACCAAAAAGTGGGTTTTTCTTCAATAAGTAAATCTTATTGGAACTGTCAAGTTCATCCTTCGTAACCATATTATATCCTGCATCGGATGAAATAGGATGAATTGAGACAGTATTTTGTAAATACATACTTATTTTCACTATATTTTCTATTTCTTTATTTTCCGATCGCCTGGAAACAAGAAAAGAAACATCTTCTTCTTTCTTTAATAATTTCTGATCTCTACTGGACCTTTCAGTAGGATTTGAATCCAGATGAAGTTCTGACCATCTATCAGAGAAAAAAGATCTCTGAGATTGAGATATATTTTTTCCTTTTGGAAGATACAGGAGCGGGACAATCAACCTATTGATATTGGTTGAATCTTTTGAGTCTTCCAATCTATTATCATTGCTGGGTCCAATGGAATTCATAGGTATAGGAAGAAGTCCTGTCAAATAGAAATTTTTTCTTTCGATCATCTTTCGATTGTTAATACGATATAGAAGGATCGCTACTACAAAGAATACTAGATTATTGATCGTGAAATATCGATTCCTTGTCCTTGTTAAACCCTGTGAATTGCTTGAAAGTAGGATACTCCAAATTCGGAAGTCCAAGAGTTTGATAAAACTCTCTTGATAGAAAAAAATGTGAATGAAAGATACCGCTGAATTTATTTTAGTCCATGAATATAAGAAATCGCGAGAATTCCGGATCTCTCTAAATATCTCTCTCAATTCGAAAACCCAGTATTTAAATTGACGCATTTGTTTGTCAACCCTCCCTCTTATAATTTTAAAATTTTAAATGCATTTATTTATCTAAATGCATTGATTTATCTAAAAGATTTCACTTGAATTGGAATTTGGTTATTCACCAGGTACCAGGATTCCCCCGAAGCATCCATGGCTGAATGGTTAAAGCGCCCAACTCATAATTGGCGAAGTCGTAGGTTCAATTCCTACTGGATGCACCCCAATGAAAACCTCTCTCCAAAAACAAGACTAAACTTCATTTACATTATTAAAACTAAACTACATTATTAAGACTAAACTTCAATTACATTATTATTTAAATAATTTAATTATTATTAATATATTAATAAACTTCAATTACATTATTATTTAAATAATTTAATTATTATTAATATATTAATCAATTTCAATTTATTATTTTATTACTTTACTTCAATTATTACTAAACTTCAATTACATTATTATTTAAATAATTTATATATATAGAAATATATATATTTCTTATAATTAATTTAATTAATTGCAATAATTTCGGATCTCTACTCTACTGGACCTTTCAGTAGGATTTGAACCCAGACCATCTAATCTATCAGAGAAATAAAGAATGATTAGATCTGTATCAATGGAATCTCATCATCCATACATAACGAATTGATGTGGTATATTCGATAAAATATATATGAACAATAAAAAAACTAGTAGTCTTATTGAGACTAGAACTCATAGGGAAGCAAATATATTTATGAATGGAATAAAAAATGCAGTATTTA